AAGTGCCGGCGGAGGACCAAGAAATAACCCGACCCCGTACATCCGTCACAGTCACAATGGTATTGTTGAAACTTGCTTGAACATGAATAACTCCTTTTGGTATTCTACGTGTATTCTTACGTGAGCCAATACGTCCATTCCTACGAGAACTGGTTTTTGTTTTTGTTATAGTTTTGGCCATATTTTATTATCTCATAAATATAAGTCAAAGATATATGGATATCTCCATTTCATGTCAAAATAGATCCTTTTTTTATACATCGGGTCTTTAGAAAGTTCTTTTTTATTGACTTTAAATTTCATTTATATTTATTAACTTTTCGAAAGATTATCCCTGTCTTTGTTTATGTCTAGGGTTGGAACAAATTACCATAATTCGTCCTCGTCTACGGATCAGTCGACATTTTTCACAAATTTTACGAACAGAGGCTCTTATTTTCATCGTTGTCATTCCTAAACTGAATTCCGAATATACTTATTGGAAGAAAATAAATTTCTTTCAATTTGAACCCTAGTGATCTCTATAAAAGGAATGTTGAAGTTTAAAAAACTACCTAAAAGTTCTAATCTTTGTTGCGGAGTCTATAAATTATACGTCCTCTAGTGGAATCATAACGACTTACTTCAATTTTGACTCTATCCCCCGGTAGTATACGTATAAAACTGCGCCGAATCCTTCCAGAAATATAACCTAGAATGAAATCTTCATTATCTAAACGAACCCGAAACATACCATTTGGAAGTGATTCAGTAATTAACCCTTCATGAATCCATTTTTGTTCTTTCATTCCATGCAAAACCTCCTTAAATTAAAGTATCAACTAATTAATGTAGGAGGAGTGAGATTCAAAAAAAACCCGTCCTTTCTCTTTTTCTTTTTTCACAAAACAAAAAATAAGTTTCGAAAAAAATTCGGATATCAGAAAGATTACCATATATAACACAAAATTTCTCCGCCGATGCCTTCTAGCCGAGCCTCTCGGTCTGTCATTATACCTCGAGAAGTAGAAAGTATTACAATTCCCATTCCGCCTAAAATTCTAGGAATTTGTTGATAGTTAGAATAGATTCGTAGACCCGGTCGACTTATTCGTTTTAAATTTAAACTAGTTCTATGGAGCCCTTTTCTATGTCGTAGGGTTAAAACCAAAAAATATTTGTCGCTTTCGCGATGTTTCCTGGCGTTTTCAATAAAACCTTCTCGTAAAAGTATTTTAATAATGTTTTTGGTGATATTAGTAAAAGGTATTCGAATCGTTCCTTTTCTATTCATAGCAGCATTTCGTAGAGAGTTTATTATGTCAGCAAGAGTGTCCCTACCCATGATAAACTAAAATTATTGTTGCCTCTCATTTTTTATATTGACATGCTCTTTGGTCTTTTTTTTTTTTAATATATGCGTCAGACACACAAAATTGACTAATTAATTTCATCTATTTGATAATAGGTTTCCTTCCAATTGTATACTATAACGATATGGCAGACTTTTCTTCTATCTTATAATACCTCGGGTGCTAGTGAAACTATTTTAGTGAAATTTAACTGTCTCAATTCCCGGGTGATCGCACCAAAAATTCGAGTTCCTTTCGGATTTCCTTCTTGATCAATGACAACTGCAGCATTGTCATCATATCGTATTATCATACCATTGTCGCGTTTGAATTCTTTACAAGTACGCACAATTACAGCTCTGATCACTTCTGATTTTTCTAGGGATGTATTTGGTAATGCTTCCTTGATCACAGCAACAATAACGTCACCAATTTCAGCATATCGTCGATTACTAGTCCCTATGATTCGAATACACATCAATTCTCGGGCTCCGCTGTTATCCGCCACATTCAAATGAGTCTGAGGTTGAATCATTTTTTTTTTTATCTATTCTTGCAATACAGCCAAAAGGCGAAGTAAAAAAAAGAGATATTGTTTGTCCAAAAAAAAAAAAAAAAAAGAAATTTGCAATTGTTTTTTTATCCCAAAAAACCCTTTTCTTGGGTTTGGGTGGGTTCTACATTTCTATACCGAAATAATGAATTGAGTTCGTATAGGCATTTTTGAAGCCGCTATTGAAATAGCTTTTTGAGCTATATTTTCTCCTACTCCGTCCATTTCATAAAGTATTCTACCCGGTTTAACGACAGCTACCCAATATTCAGGAGATCCTTTCCCAGAACCCATACGTGTTTCTGTAGGTCTTACCGTAACTGGTTTGTCTGGAAATAAACGTACCCATATTTTTCCACCGCGGCGGACATTTCGTGTCATTGCCCGCCGACCTGCTTCTATTTGTCTAGATGTAATCCATGCGGGTTCAAGTGCCTGAAGAGCATATCTACCGAAAGAAATATGATTACCTCGATAAGATATTCCTTTCATTCTTCCTCTATGTTGTTTACGGAATCTGGTTCTTTTGGGGTTATAGTTGATGATTCTTTCTCACTTTCACCTCTACTCCAGAACCGGACATGAGAGTTTCTTCTCATCCGGCTCCTTGCGAAAAGGATTCAAAAAAAAAAGATATATTGATGAATAATATACCGAATCATGAGATACTTTGAAATTTCATTCATCTAATCTCTTAGAAATTTTTCTATCTTATTTTGTTTTGCTATATAACTAAACACGTCTCCTATATTATTTAGAAGGTAATAAATATTTATATATAATATAGTTATAGAATAGAGATAGGGACATTTTCTTATAATGAATCTTTATTTTGGCTTTTTCGATTTTCATTATCATATCAGATTTAGATCGATCAGAATTTGAAAAGAAAGATACAATAAAATTGAAAAACTTTCGCAGGCGAATATTTACTCATTCTATAGTTATTTTAGTTGTAGGACGAGTCATGAACTTTCCTTTCAGGATACACTGGATTGTTCTCCGTCTGGTTTGCTTCGCCATCCCACCCAATGAATTCTACACCTTCATAGGTTTCGTCGTTCCCATCACTTCTCAATTAATGGTTAGGTTTTAATTTTACAATGGAGTCTCTAATTAAATTTGTTCTTGAGTCAATTTTCTCAGTCTTTATTGGCTCGGGACTCTTGATTTTTTTTTCTTTTTTTGTTCTCTGAATGGATTCATTTAATTATGGATCAATCAGTATTGATGCTTTTTTACACTGCCTTTTTTGTTTTAGTAGATGACGCATAGACCTTACATGTTATATATTGGAATCATATATCATTTCATTGAGATTCATTTTCTCTCTTTATCTCATCTTTCCGTTTATCTAGATACTTTTTTTGTTTTACAATTTATAATCAGTAATCAGATTTCTTTTTTTTTTTTTTTAGAAAAAAATATTTCAGTTGCTCCAATGATATGACCAATCTATTATATCTTGACTGGTTCTTTTGATCGAGATAATGTGAAGCGATGAGTTAGTTATTCGTTCTATACTTCTTAGTTTTACTTATGGATTCAATTATTATTATTTTAATATGGGCCGGTACCCTCTTTTTATTTGAACCCTAAAAATAAAAAATCAACGAGTCACACACTAAGCATGGCAATTATATCAAGATGAAATTTTCAATCGCATTTTTATTCAACCCTATAGAATAGAATTTCGAATTGCTCATTTTTTAGAAAACGACTTAAAAAGTTTGTTATTTTCTGTTTTGTTTTTTTCTGTTCTGGGTTACAACATAAAAATTAAAACAAGTCAAGTAAAGGTTTATTATTCCTCGTCTCCAAATATCCAAATTTTGATTCCCAATACCCCATAAAGAGTTTGAACAGTATAGGAACAATAATCGATTTTAGCTCGAATTGTTTGTAGAGGAACTCTACCTTCTCTGATCCAGTCAACACGTGCAATTTCTTTTCCGTTGATACGCCCTGCAATTTGTACTTGAATTCCTTTTGTATTTGTCTGTTCAGCTAATTCAATAGCTTTTTTCATTGCTTTACGACATGAAACTCGGTTTTTTAATTGTCCGGCTAGAAATTCTGCAAGAATAGTAGGATGTCCATAAGGATTTGCAATCCTTGTAATAGCAATGTTGAGTTTTCGGTTCATACAATTTAATTCTTTTTGTAACTTCCTCTGTAATTCTTCGATTCTTCGAGTCCTACTCTCCAGTAATAACTTCGGGAATCCTATATATATTAGGACTTGAATCAGATCAATTCTTTTTTGAATCTCTATACGTGCAATTCCCTCAACACCGGAAGATATTTTTATGTTTTGTTGTACATAGTTTTTGATAAAGTTTCGTATTTTGTGATCTTCTTGCAGACTTTCGGAATAATTTGTTGGTTGTACAAACCAAAGAGAATGATGACCCTGGGTTGTGCCAAGTCTGAAACCAAGTGGATTTATTTTTTGTCCCATAATCCCCCACTAATATACATATCATGACACATCCTATATTTTTTCTTTATTAGTTCTTTATCCAGTCCGGTTTTGGTAAGTATATGCTATATTATATTTTTTTTCATAGTCTTCATATATCGTTATAGTTTTTATATCCTTCATATTCATTTAAAGATATATCTTTCAATACAATAGTTATATGACAAGTGCGTCGTTTTATCGGATAACTTCGTCCTCGAGCTCTAGGTTTAAATTTTTTTATAGTTCCACCCTCGTTGACTTCAGCTTTGCTAATGATTAAGTTTGATTTGTTGGACTCAATATTGTGACTTGCATTTGCTGCTGCAGAATAAACCAATTTAAAAACGGGATAACATATTTCAAAAGGCATGAGTTCGAGTATCCTAAGTGTTTCCTCGTAAAAACGTCCGCGAATCTGATCAATTACTATTTTCGCTTTGTGAGCAGACATAGACATATGCTGACCTATTGCGTATACTTTTGTATATGGTGTATATATATATTTTTTTTTTATCATAAAGTCCACCTCTTTTTAATGAACTATTTCTTTTTTAATGAACTATTTCTTATTTATCGTTCGCCCATTTCTTTTTTTTTTTTGATTCTTTTTTATTAACGACGAGATCTATTATCATTTTTTGCATGTCCCCGG